CTTAAACACAGCGCTCTGATCTCCGACCTCCAAGGACCCAAGCAAAGGATTGACTTCGCTAACCTCAGCTTAACCGAAGTCAATATTATAACAGAACTGGAAAGGGCATACCTTGAATACAGATCAAGATTCACTCATGCACTCTGGAACTGACTTAGGAAAGCTAGCCTTAGCCCAAAAATAAAGGAAGGCAGCCGAGCCGAAAGCCCTACAAAGAATATCGCTTATGAACAGGCCCAGGGGTTGTCAGTTGAGAAGGAAGTCTTTATTGAATTGATCATAGAAAAAAAGGATAGAAATGGAATCGGTTGTTTAAGTCGGAAGATCTGATGTTTTGAGCGGAGAATCGGGTTCTGCTAAGCAGAAAAGCCTTCTCTAATCTAACGGGTCGATTCGAAATGGGAATGGAGTTTGAGGCTAGTGGAGCAAGCATGAATAATAAAAGGAAAAAGCCAAAATGAGTGGAAAGAAATTAAAAGCAAAGCCACCACCACCGAATAGAACCGACGAGTAATATCCTGTCCTTCCCTACCTACTGTATTCAAGCGAACAAGTGTGTTAAGCGAATCTCCGCCAGTGGTACGCACTACATGAAATCAATGCCCAGACAACTATGTGCGTAATCTATATATCTATCCTTATTTCTTTCGCCTATGGAGTGTTAGGGTATTGCGAAGCTTATCACTGGAATAGACTCGATATTAAGCACAAGAGACGCTTGGGCCTATTACAGACAGGCTCGCAAGCTTAACACGATGAGAAGGTTCCCCACTTAACCCGAGTTTTCGGGTAGAGTAGTGGTCGCCATGCGCCCATCGGTTATAGCCGCTCGCTAGTTGGGGGCAGGAGACAGCCTTTAAGATAAAGAAGGTCTACTGGCCCGGTACGGTGTGGTTTTGTTGGATTTCTCCGTCCGCGTACTTTCACTGGCCCTTTGAATCGATCCTGAAAGACTCCCCCATAAAGAGAAGGTTATCCGCTGTTTAAGCTCGAAATCTGAACTTTCACAACCACCAACAGGAAGACAAGTCAGTCAGTATGGGAAAAAAAAGTATTTTTCTAGTCAAGTTCCAGCTCTAGATAGGGAAGGACGACGAAAAGCACGAGTTTACTTTGAGGTAAAAAAGCCGACGGTGCCTAATCTCCTCGGATATCATCGGCCATCGTTCTCATCGATGCGATGACCAGACATGTCACACCATCCCTCGCTGCCCTAACTCACCAATCCCTAGCATCTACCTAAGTGGTATCCTATCACGGAGGCTAGTAAGTAGGCTTTTCTCATATTTGTCACTCTCCACCCAGTATATCCTCCGATGGAAGGGGTACTATCCAATTGTAAGTAGCTTGATTACTGTCTGGCCTTTATCCCTTGCTCATAAAAAACGGATATGGGAAAGGTTGGTGAAAGTGTAAACTAGTGACCTCGAAAGATAGGTGGGCCATATCCAGTCCAGAATGCATTAGACTGACTGCATTGGTACCGAAACATCTGATCAGGCCGTCTGGGGTATATGATATGACAGGTCGTTGTACTAATGATCGGTAGGTGGGACTGATACCTAACTCGGGTATCTATCCCTGTGGAGGGCCCCCATTCAATGATCAGATATGTCCATGGGATTAGGTATGAAATGGGCCATACCAACTTGTTGCTTGAACAAGTCCTAGTAGTAGGGCTCCTCATATGGTTAGCCTCCCTGACCCGTAGCGTAGATTTTTGAATGGGATTGGGAATCTATTTTAGTATTAACCGAATTTCGGAGGGGGTTCCAATTCATATCCGAGCGTTGGTGCACTTCCCATCTGTTCCCGGGCTTTGACGTAAGGCCTGTAGACCGAGCCTCATATCCCTGACTTCAGAGTCCTACGGTCTTCTTTCTTCTCCCTAATTCTCCGTGAGAACGAATCTTAACCCTTGCTTGGTCTTTTTCTTCCTCCTGACTCTCACTTGGAAGCAAGAGATGAAGACGTAGGCCTTCCTTATGATCGATCACCCTTTCCCGATGGTCCAGTCAGTTTTTCTTTCTTCACTTCCTTTCTGTTGCTGCTAGGATAGATGCGGAAATCTGCCTTATTAAAGAAGAGAAGATAAATCTTATAGAAAGTGGTTTCCAAGTAATAGTAGAGATTTCACTTTGCTTTCTCGTATAGTTTCTAGAAGCTGCTCGATCCCCTTCCCGAAAAGATATTACTTCGAGCTTAAAATTATCTAAGTCAAAGCTTATGGTTGCTTATAGGCAGTAGCTAAGCGCGCTGCATCGCCTTCTTCTTCCATTGAAGGAGTGTGAACTGTTCAAGACACCCGATAATAAAAATGAAAGGAACAAGAACAATAAAAAAAAAAAAAAAGTACGCACCTACTAGAACAACCGGGATCCATTCGTAAAAGATCAATATCAATATAAGATCAGTTGTATCTTTCTTCTACGACCTGACATTCTTCCAACAATCTCTTCCACAAGAGTGCTCTAATGGCAAAGAGCTGTATCCACTTGAAACTCGGCATTACTTACTTATCATACACACCTAGCCCGGGGCACTTTCAGCCGGTGGTAGGGGTCCCTAACTTGGTTGGAGCTTAGGCCACTAGAACGCGTCTTTAATCTAGTTCAGGAAGGAAGTCTGGCACTCATCTCAGTCTCAGGGACATGCCCAGAAGAAACAGCTGGTGTCAGGTTTTCGGGAATTGAATCAGGATTGTCTTGTGCCAGAACTGATTGCACTAGGAGAAGAAAGCCAGTTGTTTATTCCCATTCCCTTTAAGTCAGGGATTCGTTTAAAGCCTTTCGCTAGCATTACAACAGAACAGAATAAATGGCATCCATCAGATTCATTAGCTGCGGACGCATAGGAATTCTTTCTTACTGTAGCCACACAGATAAAAAATTAGATTTCATAGACGAGGTGGTAATCAAGTAGCAATTAACTTTTAAACCTCTTTCTTCTTTATCGCGGGCCCTAAAGACGATCCTTGCCCTTGTTCGATAGAATAATCTGGAGCGGATTTCCGATAGTTGCCAAGTCGAAACCTATAGTATACATCCAAAAAGGAGAGTTCTTTCAGAGCGGGTCAGGGAATCTAAATCTAAGTCAATCATAGAATCGATTCCCGTTGAAGTTTGACGAGAGATATCGGTAGTATATATAGGTTACGATTTCTTCACTCACGCGAGATTGCTAGGGCAGAAAAGCGAGAACTCGAATGCTTCTCCTATTCTCTATAGATGAGACTGAGAAGTAGATCCAACCTAGTCTAGTAGTAAGCAATCTGCCAAAAGCAAGGTTTTTCTTCCTAATCCTAATCTCGTAGTAGACAGGCTTCTTCTTTAATAGCGGCACATACAATACGTGTAAGAAGCCTTAAATGTGATTTACCCCGGTTACTAACTGAAAGCGGCTCTTCGTTAGTGGTCGTCGCTCGAACGAATCAAATAATTTCTGCGCTTCGTCTTTCACGCCGGAGGGAAAGCCGCCGATTGACACTACTTCTTACTTTTTTTTCCTTCTGACCCGTTCTCTAGGAGCTAGACTCAATGGCTTACAGATACAAGGCGGGGGAATGACTCAATGGTTTTAACTTGCCTTACCCATACCCTTCCCTGACTCTATCTACTGGGACTGACTTCTTGGCTTACTGCAACGCTTACTGTATCTTTAACTGAAACTTCTTTGAAAGGTCCCTAGAAGGGATTGGAATAAAGGCCAGGCAGGTTTGTTTAACAGTCTTTTTCTTATCAATCGGCGAGGCCTCGCTAAAGCTCCGCTTCTTGAACTTTAAACTCCCTGACATTAGAGAGTGCCCAGTTCTCTCCGCTTCTCCTTTCAGTCTAGATTAGCCTGTTGATGTTGAGGTTATCTTATCACCTGTAAGGATCTTCTTACTTGATAGAGTTGCTAAGACCTCGGTATGCTTGTATGTCTTATCACTCCCCTCGATCCGCCGCCAGCCAATAAGAGACAGAAGAGAGAGCGCACCCGACAAAGCGGATAGGAGAGGTCTTTCTATCTACGACTCACTCTTGGTCTCGAAAAACAATTCATTTGACTTGGTTCACTCCGTTCGTAGACTCTATCGACCCTGGAATGGGCAGACGTACAAGCACCGGTCTGGTACTCTTCGCGTGGCTCGGTAAGCGAGAACTTCCGGAATGCAAGGCATATCTAGCTTTCACTCAACTATATGATACTAGTTGGTATCAGCACATGAAGGCTATAGCAAAAACTCTTATTCGTCATCAACAGGATAGGACCAGAGCTTCTATTTACTCAACAGCTCTTACTGTAACAGAAATAGCACCGCTTGCTTATTCAAGACCGCCACTTCTATAACACCAACTGCGGATACCGTACCTTCATGTACAGCTTTCTTCTTTCACAACTCTTTCCTCCTAACGCTGGTAAGACGCTTTCTTATCCCGAACTATATGGCGTAGTGTATTCACTTAGACTCAATTGAAACTGAGCTTTTGTGGGCCTTTCCCTTACAGGCTTTCTTTCTAATGAAAGGGCCTAAGACTCAGGGGCGTGCGTGGGTCAGTTTAGTTTGGTCCTAGCTTATCGTTAGGGTACTAAAATAAAACGCTTGAAAGCCAATGGGAATAGGCTAGCCCGCACTTGAAATTAAAAGGCTTCTATAACAAGGGCATTACGGGATTGAGAGCAAGTGGTACGATAAGACCTGCAAGAAGGCCCCGAGCTACATATCTATCGCGGCTAAACATCACTGGAACGGAGCGGAGTCACTCGACTTAGAAGATGGGATTGAGCTCTACTTCTTATTCTTAATACGAGAGGAGGGTCACAGGCTGATAGGTGGAAGTATTCAAGATAACTATAGAGCGGAATGCTTGGAGCGAGCCGAGCGCTTTCCTTTTAGCCGTGTAACTTGGCCTATTGGTCTACTGGTCTATTAGTCCTTGTTCTCTTTTCGTTATCCGCATTGGAGCTAGAAAGGGCTACTTGTAGGACTTGTACCGATCTGTATTTAGCCAGCTCTTTAGCTCTGCTTGGGTCTATTGGTCTAGTGCTATTCGGTTAAATGTCCTTTGTTTGTTGTCCCGTCGTTAAAGGTCGAGGGCAGAACTTTGGGTTAGAGCTCGAGGGTTATATCCAATGAATGAAGGGCACCGATGCCACCAATCCCCTTTCTTTCATCTTGGGGGCGACTCTATGCCTTCCCGGCTTTCTTGGCCCGGACAATTTATCTTTACTTGGCTCAGTCTCTTCGAACCTCTACCTAGAGCATCTTCGAATCTTGTTGAATTGGTCTACCCCATTACCTTATTGTTTAGTTAGAACCGGAATCCCTATACCTAAAGCTACTGATTCAGATTCTGTTATTAAACCTGAGCCTTCTGAAGAGTCCATGTCCCTTTAGCCGGTGGAGCTGGTTCTAACCTCTTCTTTCGCTTACTGCTTTAGGAATATCAAGATTAGTCCACTACTAGAGAAAGAGCCCTTGTCTTTGGCGCCTAGTCTTCAAGTTCTTCTTCAATGTCAATTGTAACTTACTCCAATGCATTCTTTCACTCCCGTTCCTATCTTACAATACCGGAACATCCTCTGCGCCGTGCCCTGGATATGCCATTTCCGCCTAACCCGAATCTCTTTCTTGACTGAGCTGCATTTCCAATCCGTTTAGTCGGTCTCGTACCCAAGTGTATATCCCTTCTTTGTTTGCGTAACACTCTTGATCTTGAAACCAGAGAATAAGCTTACCGCTCTAAGTCGATCTATTATTATCTTTCCCTCCAAACCTTCCTAGTCGAGCTTCCACCGCCCCTAAAGAAAGAAAGAGATGGGAGCACATCCGTAACTCAACGTTACGACTTACGGGCACTCATCTCATGGATACCCCTTCTTTTCTTGAGCCAGAGTTGGGGCTTTTGCGGCATCTAGTTCAGTATCAGATAGAGCAGATAGTTTAGTCCCTTGGCAAAGAAGGTTGACTTCTCTGTCACTTCCGTACTTCTGTAACTTCTCTTTAGCTTATTAATTGAATTGGTTAGAAAGTCTTTCCCTGGTATTGGCTAGAAGAGAGGGATTAGTCCCCCTCCAACACTGACTTCTTAGTCGAGTAGTTCTCTTTCTCCTTAGCTTCGGTTTTCTCGAAACTGGCTACTCCTTATGATATGCCACCTCAACCCCCGATCTAAGAGCATCTGAGAACATCTCCGGCATTGTCGAGGGAAACTCAGATAACCGGAATGATTGGCCTTCATGCCTATCCCCATCGATCAGAACTGGCAACAGATCTTTCAGCGGATGTAGCAGCGGATATTGATCCGCTGTGTTCAACTCCTGCTACTGGGTCAACTCCAAACCAACATTCGGGAAGGGAAGCCAAACTACTTCTTGAACTAAACAACTTCTTCCTTTTCATTGATTGACTAATGCCCCTCGGTTGAAAGATAATCTTTTACCGCTGGATCAGCTGCAGAAGAATTCTTCCTATTATAGATCACTGCCATCTCACGAATTGGATTTGAACCAATATCTCCGGGCGACTTTCCTTTTAGTCGATCGTGAGTGGGTCTGTCGTCCTCCTCATTATAGTCCTCCTAAAATCAATAGCATTTCGTCGGAAAACATCCTGTCTTTTTACCTGAGTAGTCCTATGCATAGTCAGTACTATAGCCCCAATCATGGCAACTAATAAAATTAGACTAGAAACCAAAAACCAGACGAAATAGTAGGTATAAAGTAAATTGCCCAATGTTTCCAAATTAGTCCAACTTCGTACCTTTCCGGCATAAACCGTATATCTCAGAGAGGTCGTATTTCTTTGGGTTGGTAGTAATGGAATGGTTTCATTATCTAAAATGAAGAACATTTCCCACCAAAGGATCAGTCCAATAATACCACTCACTGGTAAATAGCGCAATACTTCTTCGTGAATCTCCGCTATTTGAATATGGAACATCATAACAACGAATAGGAATGAAACGGCTATAGCTCCTATATGAACTACTGGGAAGATCATAGCGGAGAAGTCGAGACCTAACAAAATAAGTAAACCTGAAGTGTCGCGAAAGACTGGGATGGGAAACAAAACGGAATGTACCGGATTTTTAGCACGTGCAACCATCAAACCAGAGACCAAAGCGGGGCTCGACAAAACAGAAAGTATCATGGTACCCTTAGTCCAAAAAGCCTTCCCTCCAGACAGAAAGAGAGTCTTTCCTGCACGGAGTAGTGAATAACTATAGAGAGCTGTGCTTGGTTGTTGACCAAAGAAAAAGCATGGAAAAAGAAAGATTCACAAACGAATAAGATCTCGACGCCTGGGAGTTGAACCTGGAATCAAGCTTTGACGGAGCGGCGCACGCAACCTCGGTCATCTCGTCATAGGTAATTAGAGATGCCCATCACTCAGCGGTTTAGGAGTAGGAATCGTCTTTCGCTACCATGAGATGGAAGCGCTACAACGAAAGTGGTTCACATCACCTACGTAATTTCAACAATTGCTTTTGACTAGTTAAGGCTGCTTTACCTACCTCTCCTTAACAGTCGAGCATCGCTAAAGCCCTCTCTCTACCGGTCTACTATCTTCGTTCCTAACTAAACGACGGGTCGACTTGCATGTGTTAAGCATATAGCTGAAGTAGCATGATTGGAGGCTCTTAAAGCTTAGGCTACTTACTATAAGCTTCAACCTCCTCTTACTTAGATAGAGGCGAGAGTCGCGTATAAAGTCTTTCTTATTCAATTGATAGAAGATCACTCCCCAAAAAAAGCTGCCTCCTTTATATACGATACCACCAGACGCGCCCCTCAGTTCAAATTTTTCTTCACAAACTCACCAAACTCTTTCTTTATGAGTATGAGTCAACCAAGCCGCTTCAAAGAACAAAGGTCTCTGGAATGCCGGCTGAGGTCACTTTGCAGGTCAAAAAGAAGGAAGAGGGTGGTGATCGGATTTGACTGGAGGCAGATTCCGGACAGCAGCTTCCGGCAAAAATGACATTCCATCTTAAACAGAGCTCTATCTAAGCTCTAATACACACGACTGAACCCTGGAGACTTTTGCCTCGCCATGTAAACTGAGAGCCTAGGTACCCAAGATCAATGATTTTGCTTTCAATCTTTAAACTTCCCACATCTGAAGAACTTGCTTCCAGAGCCAGGCTTTCAGACTCTCCATAGGTTTCGCATAGAGAGCAATCAATAAGCACTCGCTCTTCTTCTCCTGAACTACCTTCATATGAACGAACTGAGAGTCATCCTGAAGGACATCCACTGATATATCTTTGCTCTTCCACAGGACCAAAATCCCACCTTGAGGTTCCAACCGATGCGATGACGGTTTTAACCACTTTCTCGGCCTTCTCACCACTGACCCTAGTTTCAAAAAGAAAAGCACAACTCTCTCAGGTGAATTAAGTCCATTCTTACACCATGAAACCTCGGCGGCGATTCCAAACTCGAATCTTCCACACAATAAGGAAAAGACTATACCACCCATGTTGCAGTGGGGCTACCCATCATATGACGAGCAATCCGGCTGCATTTGTCTCATCTCTCAAAAAATTATATTGGTAGGACACCTTTGCGATGACCGCCAAAGCTATGCCATCTTTATTCCAACTTCCTTTGTGTTGTCAAGGATCTACACACGCATAATGTTATAGCTATAGGGTGCCGCCCGTAGCCAACCCCTATATGCTTTAGACCCTAATTTTCCTCTTATTTGTGGCTTCTTCATAACAAAGAGCTTCCTTATGGCAACTAGGGGCTTTATAGGGGTCCTCTTGTTGTTTGAAAGGTAGGTTTTGTCAGAGATTAAATGGAAAGGAAGGGAAGAGGTAACTCACCAACCAACAGGAGGAGGATATGAAATAGAGCACCAACAACCGTTCTACTCGAGCGGAACTTCTAACTGAAGCTTCTCACGTTTTTCAGCAGGGTCTGGGCTACGGGGTCCTTTTCCAACCCCTCTCTTATGCGTTCGGGGATGGCCCCTTTGAGTTGGCTCATGTCTGCTATCTCTTCTAACTTGTTGGATGCCAACTCGGCCTTTCGACTTAGTGCGTCGGCAACTTGATTGGTCCTCCCGGGCTTGTACTCGAGGACCATGTCGAACCCCACCAGAAAGAAAGTCTTGCCACCGTGCCCGCTTGGGGTTGGGCTCTCTTCTGAGTAAGGAAAGAGCTCGTAGCCACGTTATCGGTCTTGATCACGAACCTTGAGCCCAGCGAAGAAAACTACACTGCGCTCCAGCAATTCAATGATCTCTGTGACTTGGCTATCAAGGTCACTCGCCACGAGCGCTTGCTGCGAAAAGTCGGACTTGATGCAATGGTGGCGGAGATCAAGATCACTAAGCCAGTTGTTTGCCTTGCTCTACGCAAAGCCCCACCCAATCAGGCTGCCATGCTAAACAAGCAAGCCTGGTATGGAGCGGACTGCAGGCAAATTTGGCAATCGGCCACGTGACTTCACGTACGATGTCTCAAAGGCCGATGAGATCTATGATTGCTTGGAAAAAGTCGGGTTAGTTGGGTCCCCAGAGCATCAAGTCCAGTTAGACGCACTAAAGGGACAGAAACCCATATGCTAGTTTCATGCCAGTAATAGTCACGCCACAGCTGACTGCGTAGCCTTCCGCCGCGCAATACAGGACAAGATTGATGTTTCCCGATAAGGGAAAACAGATGTTGATTGACAAGCAACCATTTCCCAAGACCGCGTAGGCAGCGCCGGTGTATATTCATGACCACTACTTTTATTTGTCGATATAGTCAGTGTGCCGCGAGTGCTTTCTCTCTTTTGTCCAACTTGACTTCTTTCTTCCACATAGGCCTCGCTTGCATGCCTTGTGGCAAACTAGACTGAAAAATGGTTTATATAAATAAAGAAGAGTCACGCTCTTGAAGCCCTAATAAATAGGCAACATCGGTTCGAATCCGAATTGGGGCTCTTTCTCCGGAATAGGAGAGTAACTTACCCAGAAAAGATGTTGCTAGGCAGGCGGTTATTATAATAGAGGTGCCTTCAAGTAGAAATGAAATTTAGCCGACACATAAAAACTGAATAAAAGCTAAAGGCTTTCTCCCTCCATATCATATGCATTACCTATAGCATTCGACCCCTTCCTCTTTGTAGGAATTCATATCTTTCTACTCCTTTCGCCCTACGACTCCTCATGATGAAAGCTACTTCGCACCTTGAGTCTGCTTTCTATATTAAAAAATAGATCTCCCTTGAGCTTGGACAGTTGGGCAAGCCGAACCCTGTACAGTAGAAGTTTAAGCTATTATTGATCCAGTTGCCACCTCTTCACCATGTTTGGATGACACCGGTTCTTTCGAAGCAGATAAGGGCATTGATGGATCGTCTCACTTGCCTGCGAACATAGCGAAAAACGATTCAAATTGAGCTGACGGTAAAGTCAGCTACGTGAAATAAAGCCTATCTTCTATGGGGCAGCTATTTCCGTACCGGGAAGCAGTTAAGGTGTCAAAGTGCGGCACTAATCAATCTCGTCAGCAACGCTAGTCTGGAGATTTTTTCTCAAAAAAGGATCTGACCATATTGGTCAGAATAATACGTAGGCGGACGGGATTCCTCCCTTTTTTCCTTTATAGAGAAGCGGGGTGACAAGATTTGATAGATGCCAATAATCCACAGTCTGACTGGTCAAGGCATATAACTCTCAAGCTCCCGACCGCAGGCCAAAGAGATCTTCTGACATATTTACAAGCCATCTCAACAGGCGTCCATTTCCCTTATATTAGCCAAGCGAACAAAAAATCTTTCTGCTATCCGGTGATATTAAAAGGTTTCTTATTCATCCACATTCCAGGCTCGGAATGCCTCTTTACGTAAGTCTTTCTTAGCCAGCTAACAGCTAACGGGGCCACGAAGCGCCCAAGGAATTGCGACTGCTCGATACCGGCCGATTCCTGCTTGAATTGAGCTCTGATGGCATGATGCTAGGTCTGTTTACAGCATTGACCGCGGTATCCTGCTTGCACGGACGGCGTGTAGGATTGCCGTAACGTAATATGAATGGTTGAATGAATAAATTTTTATTAGTAATGTTATTTATTTCATCCTTGTTCGGCGCTTGTTATTGAGTTGGTGTAAAAGAGGGCTAAGCCCAAGACAATAATTCCAATAGTTCGCTTTTTCGTTTTAGCGCTACTTGGATACTTCAAGCCAAGATCAGGACGATGGGTGGGAGATAGGGGCATGCATCCAAGAGCTTATTTTCTCGTTGTTGCTTGTAACATTATTAACGAGAAAAAGTGGCAGGCTCTATTTTCATGCTTAATGTTGTCGCCTTCGAAATCGATGCTTAAGTCGATCCACTTGCATTGGTGGTCTCTCTCTTCCCTCATCGCATGCGCTTCGCTTCGACCAGGGTTTAAGCCTTTGATTGTCCGGTAGATTTAATCCCTCGATCTGGTCTTCTGTAACAATCTGATCTTTAACTTTATGAAAGCTATTTTATTGGGGATCCTAGGTGGGGAAATAGCAAGTCTCTTTTCTGGCTGACTTACAGCCGGGAGGCCTAGGGAGGCGTTTGGTCTGCTTGTCGCATACTACTAACCTAACCGCGAGTCAATCTATCTATCTATATATTCTTGATGGTACGAAGCCTTTTTTCAAAGCCCTAAGGCGGGCCTTATAACTTTTTTTTTTAGTTTAGTAACCTAACCCGCCAGATACAAGTTTTGCAAAGTAAAGACATTCTTCAACGAGTGAAATCGAAACTGCCGCACAAGCATACGCATAATCAGGCACGGCATATGCATCATCAGACGCGGAAGGAATTTTATAATTTTTCTTTCTTATTCTTATTATTTTATTACGTTAAACTGTCACTAGGTCAGCCCCCCATTTGATCGACGGTTTTACCGCTTTAGCCGACACTGATGCTGCCATTTAGAAATAAAGTAATATGGTTACGACTTGGTTGGTGTTCGGTGAGCCGATCGGAGAATAAAAAAATATGTTTTTGGCATTTCTATAAGATCTTTACTTTTACTATTTTCATCTTTGAGCGGATGGATACGCATTCAGTTAGCTTTCTTACAGCATATAGGCTCACAGCGGATACGACAAGACCGCTTATTCACTCAGCAACAACAGCGCATTCAATAGCAGCATTCGATTCGATGCTTCTTCCCTATTCTATTTGTAAACAACCGACCGAGGGGAAGTAAGCAGGAAGCCATAACTGCAAGAACCACAGCGGACCGGTAGGATTGGCGAAAGAGTCTTGCAACAGTCTGTACAGGCCCCTTTACAAGCAAGCTAACAAGAACGAGGGAATCTCCAAACCAAAGAGCCGAAAAATAGCACGTAACCCGTGGAGGATAAAATAACCTTTTAGTTTAAGAAGAATTAGGTCGGGATTAAAACCAATCAAATAAAAAAAGAGATAGGCAGCGAACATAACCGGTGACAGGATAATCAAAGAAATTATTATATTAAGTGGCGAAATGAAGATTTAAGAAAGACATTCCATGACCTCTAAAATTTCATGACACATTTTCTATTGATGGAGAAAGATATTATTACCTAAGTGCTTGTCTGTTCCTTGACGCGGAAACTTACGGAGAACACATCTCACTGAAACCGAACCCAATCCTCTCATCTGAACTCTGACACCAATCTTCACGAGACGGCTCTTGACCAATTCCTTTTGTATCGTACCTGGTCGAGCTCTACCTTGTACTTCCCGCCCTACTTTCAATCTATTTCTTATAAACCTGATCCACATCCAACAGCAGCAGTCTCTGTTGGTCCTCTTTTCCGCGTTAGATCAGAGCAAGACCTGTTAGAATCATCCCCAACATTTCCTTATTTAGTCAGGCCCAGGGTTAACCACAGGAGCAACCTTGGTTTTTATTGACTCTCTAGCCAGCCCTACCTGAAACATTTACATTTCAAGTTCAATCTGAACCCTACTAAACGATTCCTCCCGGAATGAAAAGTACGCTTTATCGTTCCACCTCTTTCTGAACTCAGACAAGATTTAACTCGAGTTCAAGCTTTCGTCACTTAGTCAGAAGGGATCACCTTGGCATGTCAAAGAACCGGCGCTACCAGACCTTGGTCGTCTCCGCTGGGCGGGGCTCACCGCAAACCTACTTCCTCTTGGATCCTTTCCCACTGCCCTTTTCTTTCCAATTTCAACTCCAGTGGCCTGGTTCTTTTCTATGTAATTCTTTGAGTCGTTTTGTGTCTACCGCCTCATCCTCAGCCTCTTCCTACCTAAATAAGGCCCCCCCTAGTCCTTATTATCTATTCCTTATAAAATGAAAGATTCATTCTTTAGCCAGATCAACATCCTTCTTCCTATTACCTATCTCCAGATCAAGATCCTAACATGATTAAAGCCATAACTCTACTATTGAAGTACTTAGTAATCCTACTTCCAATTCACTATCTACTTCCTTCGTCAGCCTCCTCCATAGCTACCTTTGAAGGGAAAGCTGGCTAGACCAAGCCTAGTAATTAATTGAATAAGAGGGAAAAAGGCCACTCAGGTCTATATCTAGAAAGGAGGCTGGATTGGAAGATTGAGAGACCCGGGACTGTGCAGGTTTGCAGAGAGGCTAGAGCATTCCCTTCACTAAAATAGAATAGTAGGTAAGATTCACTAGCTAGAAGTTTACTGAGAAGGGTAGAGTTTGCAGTAATCGATGAGAGAATGGTAATGCTAAAGGTAGGAAGAAGGCTCATTCTATGCTGACCACTTACTATGGCTCTTCTCTCATTTGATTTGAGAATCTTATTTAAGCCATAGGCTATCGATTGGGGGAAGAAAGCATGCCTTTGTTGGTCACCATCACCACCATCGTTAACATCGGTACACTCCTAAATAAGGCCTACCTCCCTTCCATTCAACCAGAGCAGCGATGAGAACAGAGACTAAATTAGCTAAGCAATGCATCAACGGGAGGATTCTTAAATTATATTCTCATATGACATTCTACTTTGAGCAAGTCACTTATGCCTATTCCTTGATAGGAGAGGGAAAAGCATTAGGCCGGCCAGTACCAGAACGATGATGAATAAGTCTGAGGTGGGTAGGTGGGAATCCGAGGATGAAACTTCTGTTGATGAATGCATTCATACCATCATCTCTATCCCTTGCTCATTCTAGGCCAAGCTCTTCCCTTCTTAAAGTACTTTGCCTTCGGCATCTCACTTGAATTGGAGAATGTATTAAGCATAGGATCATCCAGAGTCTGTAAAGTCTACCTCGCTTAGCTCAACCTTATCCATAGACGATCTCTATCTCTTCATTGCTATGGTACTCTTTGTAGTAGGTAACTTTCTATACCTGAGCCACTTTACTAACCCTTAGCTTGTGTTCGATACCTCACGCCTTCACTTAATCCAAAAGCTTGGCTTGCTTCGTGTTCCAACTCAGCGATATGAATACCATCGTTAGCAATAACTTCCCCTTCGCCTAATCCCTTTATCCCCTCTCCCAATCCCTTCTTTCAGTTGAATGTTTGCAAAGTCCGATAGAGTGGAAGAGAGAGCGGGATTAAGAGACTTAGAGGACAGATGCTACTAAAGTCCTAACATGGGGGCATAGCGTTTTGACTATATCCTTCCTTACTTGTCGGCGTAACGACAGCTAATGATTGAATACCTAGCTTATTGATGAATTCGGCGTAAGAAGTTAATACTTCCACTTATTCCCTAGAATAGAAGACATGGAGGCCTTACAACTTTTCAGGATCTATTACCTGCATGACAGGAATATTAAATAGACATGAAATCAACGGGAAGCCTATTCCTACCCTAGTTTATTGGCTCTTAGGTCGGTTAAACTGTCCCTATAGCTAAAGTCAAGCCAGGAGTTCGCGTTTTAGTTTGAGTTCAGGACAGGAAAGTATGGGACCTAATTAAATGGAGTACTTGCGCCCACTCTCGACGCCTACTTTATTAAACGAAGGACAGGGCGGGCAGGCATACTCTTCGACAGACAGAAGGAAGGATTGGACTGGTGCTATAGCTTTCCCTTTTTCCAGCCATGTAGGTTTTCTTGAAGCACAAGCCATTCTAAGAGCGCCATTCAAGCCTTAGCCTGAAAAAGGCTAAAGACTGTTGGGAGAGTCCAGGGCGGTCCGGCGACCATTGCCCCTTTTCTTTTGGATGTAGCTATTTCCTTACATATAGAGGAATCGAGGAGATTCGTATACGCCCAGAAGCTCGCAAGACCCACGGCGCCTTGCTACAATAACGAGTGGCTAGTTCGTTCGATATCTAGGGGATACCCGTCTACTTCGCTTCACCAAGCAGACCCCACGTACTTTAATTGTCCGTCTGCTACTACGAACCCGACCCATAGGCCCATACCTTTCTCGACCGAAGCCATAAGTAGTAGTTTAACGCTTGATCGAAGCGGCAGTTACCAGGCCCGGCCCAACTATCCCAGGGCAGAAGGACGCAAAAAGCAAAATGTTACAGGGGCTTGGGATGCCTCACCAGGATGAGGCGGTAGCACTTGGCGTGAGTGCGCTAATAAACCAACCCATTTGATAATAAACCCTATCGAGTGTACGCTTTCGGTTAAGTGAAGGGATAGACCGAACCAGCTCACTAACGAAATTTAAGATCAGGGAATGTTACCCGAAGCATATCTCGTTGGATGGATGTCGTTGCCGCGAAGTGAGCTTTTATGGGACTTTCACAAAGCGGACTACTATCAGTAGTATATGCCTTCCCTGGGAAAAGCGGTAGAACATCCTGATCTCAAAGGAGAGCCTTGCTTTTTCTGTGCTGAGTCTATAAGCAAAGAGGGGGTGCCCAGTACACTTGAGATGCGTCCCAAGGTCGCCAATGACCAGTACTGCAACTGAAAGCCAGGGTATCTTACCCTAAAAGGCAGAGTTGGAATACTTTGTTCAAATCCAATAGTAGCTAGAACCAGTGAGTGAAAGGGTAGTTCACCAGACCCGCTCACGATAATGCGAATGAAACGGCAGATAAGCCTATTACTGGTTACGGCGATAAGATCCTAACAAACGGCCGGTTTACATTTACAACAGAAAAAGAAAAGATAAGGCAATTAAGGGATGAAAGATAGCGGCAGACTAAGGAGTAAAGACTGACTCTTTCTCTTCTATTCTATGGAACACATTTAAAGACTGACTGACCTACTAGAGGGAATAATTACTCCTATTGACCGAAGGCTAAAGGACTCCTATTCTTTTTTCACAATCGCCGATCAGATGTTAGGAATCGATTGCAGCGAGAAGCCTCTCTTGGCCAAGAAGCAAGAGTTCCGGTGCGGGAGTAAGATTCTTATCCAATCTGTCTATTAGTGGAATCCCCAAAAATCAATATTAATCTCGTGTAAATGAAGGGCTATTTGATGGCTTAAAGGACCTTTTAAGCCACTCTTCTAATTCCTCTTGGGTTATTTCCGATCGGGTCTTGCCAGGGGTTGGTGCATTGATGCCGAGAATACGCTGTTTGAAAGGTAACTTGATCTAGATGCGGAGTCTAGTTTGCACTTTATGGTACAACTTTTTATCCTTTAAATAAGAGGAGGTGGTCAAGACCTTAGGCAGCTCGACGCATCTAGTTTCGGTCTTGCTAACGGGCGACAGAAGGATGTTGGCCTTCCCATTTGAAGCGGAGAAGGGGACCCCACAGAGATCTACCTGGCCTCGCCAGCCAGTCTACTGATTGTCCATAAAAAGTATTCTGCAAGCTTCTGGGGCAGGTCGCCTCTTATTTCATCGTATATATATAATGGAATATATAGTTGGGGCTAGTCTTTTAATCCACAAAAACCTCCTAAATACCTACCTTGGCATCTTTCATTGAAAAATGCGTATGGTAAGTAAGAATAAGAATGAACGGAAGGATGAGTCGATTAGATTAAGAGGAAGGAGGAGTAGGCATCGACCTAGTTAGTCGTTCTGAGTGAAGCTGAGGAGGTTCTTGGACTAGTTTCTCATGTATATAAATAATAAGGCTCCTTCTTTCTAGAAAGGGTAGTTTTTCCTGCCTATCTGTTCCTATGTGTGAAAACGAGTATGTGAACAGAACATCTTTCAAACATCGAGATTGGGTTGGCGGTCAGTAAGGAAAGCCGGGTGTGGCGATCCGATCAACAAAAATAAATCCTGAAATTACATATATAATGATAGAAAGAATCGTTCAGTAGGCTAATCTTGACAGTTTCCATTTTCGATTGAGAAAGCGGCAGGCCCAAAGAGCTCTACAGTAGTGCCTCCTTGCTTGGTCTCAACAATTTGGCTTTTACACGGGAACGAAGACTTTCTAGAACAAATATTAAACCTTCACTCTTTGCCAAGATAGTACGAATTAAGTTCTTAGTGCTACCTAGCCCCGTCTAGATGGAAAATCTCTGATATAAGCAGTCGCTTCGCTCGAGTGACTACGTACCTGCCCCTTCGACATAGATGATTGGACTGTCTTTCTTTGGCCTATAAGAATGGCACTTTTCTTGGTCGGTTCGAATCCGGCCCAGTCCTAGGTACGCACGTAACAGACGTTCGTATGAACTAGTCTTTTGATCAATAGAACAGGAAGAGGAGTAGTACAAAAAAAACAAAAAGTCATGACCACAAAGATAATGCATATATTATTTTATTTAATATATGGCCCATTTTTTAATCTATTTGTTTTTTTTTCGTCTTTCGTGTGCTTTTTATCAATAAGTCTGGCTCTTGGGAATCTTTTGATTTTTCAAGCTGTCCAAGCATACAATTCCGCTTTAGGCCTGCCAGTTGAATTCCGGGCTTCCTGGAATTCAATTTATGTGAAGGGACTGTATCCCGGCAACTGGGCCCCCCCACAATCGGTTCCTGACATACCCCAAACTCAATTATTATTAAAAATGTCGGAGAACTCTTATCTGATAGTATTTGTGACTTTTTTTATCATTTCCCTTCTGAGTTGTTCAGTAGTTTTTTTTAGTCAGACTTCTAGAACTAAAATAAATCTGACTAAGGAAGAAGAAGCTAAAATTTGCTTTTTGGGGATAATTGCTTTTCCCGTGACCTGCTTACTTTCTCTATTTTTCCTATCTTATGGAGGGCTGGCTCTAAATAATGAGCTGAACATTATTTCTTGCTTTTGCCAGAATATGAGCTCAGGGCTTGCAATGGCGTTTGAAAGTGGTCATGAGGGGGTACACTTAACAGTCAGTCTACCACCCCCCTCTGACCTAGCGTGAAGGTAGCTTGTCTCGCCCAGGAGGTGGGAACAGTTGAAAACAAAGTGGCGAACGGGTGAGAGGGCCTTCGATTTGGATTCTTTTTCTTGAGGGGGATTCTGTCTGTCAGAAATCACTGTCTGTCTGGTCTGCATTTAAAAAGTGTTAAGTGGACAATTCCATCTCTTGATATGGAGGTTTTAGGTCTCTGGAAGGGAAGGGCCTTCGTTCTTTCTGTTAGTTTTCGTTTGTGAATCTTTCTCCCATGCATAATTTGTTGGTCAACAACCACAACTCAATAGAATGAATTCTTTAAGACTCCGGACTCTCTTTCTGTCCGGAGGGAATCATTGTTTCTCAATCAATCATGCCTCAACTGGATAAATTCACTTATTTCACACAATTCTTCTGGTCATGCCTTTTCCTCTTTACTTTCTATATTCCCATATGCAATGATGGAGATGGAGTACTTGGGATCAGCAGAATTCTAAAACTACGGAACCAACTGGTTTCAAACCGGGGGAACAAAATCCGGAGCAACGACCCCAACAGTTTGGAAGATATCTTTAGAAAAGGTTTTAGCACCGGTGTATCCTATATGTACTCTAGTTTATTCGAAGTATCCCAATGGTGTAACGCCGTCGACTTATTGGGAAATAGGAGGAAAATAACTTTTATCTCTTGTTTCGGAGAAATAAGTGGCTCACGAGGAATGGAAAGAAACATCTTATATTTGATCTCGAAGTCCTCATATGGCGCTTCTTCTTCAAATCCTGGATGGGTGATCACTTGTAGGAATGACATAATGCTAATCCATGTTCCACACGGCCAAGGAAGAATCAAAAAATAAGAAAGGTATTGCTTTTTTTATAATAGTTGCTCGTTCGTTCATAAATTCACTCGACCACTTGTTAGTCTTGCTACACGACACGAGTCTAGGGTGAAGTTGAAGCAGACACGGTCAAGTAAAGTCGACTTCACAAGTGATTCAACATACCATATATATGGATGGAAATAAAAAAGGAGAGAAGGGTCTCGCCCAGGTGGCTCCCGCAAGGTAACGACTTCAAACTCAAACAAAGAACGTTCTTCTCCAAGGCATGAGTCAAAGAAAATGCTGTATGTATTGCAAGACCCGTCGATAAGCTAAGGCTACGACATGAAGGAAGGCCAGAAGAACTACAGAACCACGCCCACCAGAGCTAAAGGAGACCGAAGGGACTTGCGGGAGGTGAAGGTCGCTGGCTTGCCCGTGGGCCGTGGTATCTGACGGGACATTGGCCTCCCTCCCGCTACGGCTCGCTGTACGTTCCTTTAGCTATAGGCGTGTCCAATCCGAGAATAGTCCGTTCCACATAGTGCAAGGAAGCTCAGTGGGGTTTCATACGAGGGTCCTGCGTACTGTGCCACCGTCCAACCAGTACAGTACGGCCATTTCAAATCGCCCCGCGAAGCTTTCGGGAAGAGGGGTAGTCTTGCGTTCAGAAAGAAAGGTTATCGAGATTATCAATAGCTCTTTTAGTGGGGAGGAATAGTGCTGGAAGGGAGCGAGACCAAGCCGAGCCACTAGGAGAGTAAGCCCTTCCCACGTGTAAAGTTGAATAAAAGAATGCAGCCTCAACCAGAGAGATAAACCTGCGCCGCCGGCGGCGCAGAACGCACTAATCCGCGACTAGCAAGTTTTCCTAAACCAAACTTAATAAATTGAATTGTTACTTTTTTAAAATGCTTGCTGAAAATAAAATAAAAGAAAGAAAAAGGATCGAGACAGGAACCTTACTCTCTTAGCATAGGCTTGAAGCCCTTAGTTGCAAGGTCTTTGACTGTGCCCAAGAAAGGGAGGGATGTGGGACAGGCAGCTAAGCAAAAAACCAACCCCGCAGTACAAGTACAACTACAAGAGGGGGCCCTACCAGTCATAGTCTTCACTCTCCCCCATAAGAACTCAATTCCTGGGGTTCTTGCTTCCTTAGTAGACATCCCATCTCGTATCTGTATCTGTCATCGAATGTGAGCCCTCATCTCATGCTCCTACTACCTCTTCACTTCAAGTGGGAGTGATGGACGAGTGAAGATCGCCAACTCTTTCTTCCCCTTACCATCCCGGATACCGTGAATTTACTTCAACTTCAATCGGACCGGCTTTTCAAGAAAGATCTGAAAAGATCCTAGATAAGTATAAGATAGTAGCTGGTTGATCTCCAACTTCTTATCGTTTTTATCAAGTGTGACTGGAAGCCCATACTTCTGCTTTTCCTGATCCTTTTAGTGCTAGAACTGGGAACCTGGTTGTAAAGCTCATTCCCGGTCTTGCAACTTGGTCATTTGATCGATTTCCTTGTAAATTCCTAAGCATGAGAGGAAGGAACCGCTTCTCTGAGCCCCCGCGGGGGGCGGGAGACGCTATGCCAGATAGGGCGCCTCAAATCTTCGAAAAATCACACGCAGAGGGAAGGCCTGTAGATGTGCTGTGCCCCTTTTGGGGATAAATTCCTCCCGGTCCGGATAAGCTAACTCTTCCTTTTGAGCCAGGGCCAACCGCTATGAGCTGAAAACCCAGCTCTTTACTTCTCCTTTTTAAGAAAAGGTTCTATGGCTCTTGTGCTAGAATTGCTTTTGTTTTGGGAGCTCAATTAAAATTATCGTAGTGTAGTTACAGTCAACACAGTAGCTTTAACGTGAGCAGCGCTTCGCTCCTTATCTTATATAGGCTATACACCGTGCTGAATGAAAAAGTTTCCCCATTCCCATTTAATTTGTAAGGACAACCCTTACCTCCTCTCTTCCAACTAGAATGCTTGCTTTTATTTGAGGCGTTCTGGTTTTGCTTATGCACACCGGGCTGCTTAGTCGGAATAGGCAAGCGGTGTGCTAGAGTGATGGATATCTAATTTTTTTATGAAGCATCAGCTACCAATATGGGTCGCAGTTGGATCCAACCGGTCCCACTCGTTATTCACCCAGCGATTGGATTGAGATTTCCTTTTTGGAATCTTCTCCATCTGAATTAAGTTGTCAGAACTGCCACCATCGAGAAGAATGCGCACGGTGGTGCCTGCAATCGACCCAGAAAAGTAGATAGTACATTTGCCAGAAGTGCCATGATAAGCTTGTAATGACAAATGATGCAAAGTTGGAGAATCATCCGACGGAAGATCCGGTGGAACAGGTTCGGCGACAACAGAGGAGGAAACATCGCCATCCGGTTCATCCACCTGCAGAATCATGTATTGGCGATTCGGACATTTGTGCTTCCACGATAATTTATCGTCGCAAGTAAAGCACAACCCCTTTTCCCGTCGCAGTTGCATTTCTGCTGCCGACAATTTCTTCACTGGTGGCAGAGGCTTAGTTGGAGGAGACGGAAGGAGAGGCGGCAATGCAGATTTAGTTGACGTAAGTGAAGGAGAAGATGAATTGGACAGAGAGGTCCGCATCGATGAGGAAGGCACCATTGGTTTTTCTCGTGCAACCGAACTCTGTAACAGGTAGCGCTCGTCAAATGAACGAGCCAGTGATGCAGCTCGTACCAAGGAAGTAGGAGACTGGGAGATGACATCACGTCGGACCTCAGGTTTAAGACCATCAATAAAGAGGATCAGACCAAGTGCGAGATTGGATCGAGGAATTGCGTTTTAAATGAAATGAAATGAAATGCTGTTTCCTATTTCTTTCGTTTGTGAATCTTTCTCCCATGCATAATTTGTTGGTCAACAACCAAGCACATCTCTCTTTAGTTATTCACTCTCGGCGGGTGTTCCGACTAAAATTAGTTCAAATTCTTTACTCAGAAGAGTAAGGAATAATAAATTGGTTTTCAAAACTCGAATGGAACGATTCCGCAGAGTATTGGGGGAAATTATTACGTACCTTCAGCATTCACCGAATGCATCTCCCCAGATCAAACACCACACCGCCCACATATTGAATCGTGAAATCGAAGAACAACTAAGTTCTTTGTTTCGAAGTGCGCAGTTTCCACTCCCTCCTGCTACCAATATGGAGCAGGTGGTCAATTTATTAACGGCGAATTCGACATCACTCCCCGATCTTTTTGAAACCGCCGACAGCCTTCTCGTTCAGGGGGCAGCGAGCCCTCATTTTGCGAGTGCCTGTACGATTGTTGCACAATTATGGTCCGGGGGCGGGTTCTGAGCAGGATGGGGACTACCTATTTCAATTTTTGGGCCAATTCCCCCTTCGTACTATCAAAAAATGCTTGCTGAAAAGAAAGGAAAGAAGGTCCATTTTCCCACGTAGTTCGTCGGTCAAACCAACGATTCTCTTCTCACTCAAAGTTATAGAGAGATCTTTTTCTAGTTAGACTTCTATCAATG